TTATAGGGAAAGAGTACAAAACTCATCTTTCTTGCAAAAGAGAAGAAAATCGTTAATAAATTCGAAAATGAAATGTCCCGCTATGAAAAAAAAAACAAAGAGGGCTGGAATCTACACATTGATTCTTTTTTTTTCACAATTTTTGTTGAACCGTATGCATCAAAAGGTGCATGTACGGCTCTTAAGGGATACAAAATTTATCCTAATCAACCGACTTTATCGAGAAAGATTACTTTTTTTAGGCCAAGAGGTTGATAGCGAGATCTCGAATCAACTTATTGGTCTTATGGTATATCTCAGTATAGAGAATGATAACAAAGATCTTTATTTGTTTATAAACTCTCCCGGCGGATGGGTAATACCCGGAGTCGCTGTTTTTGATACTATGCAATTTGTGCAACCTGATGTGCATACAATATGCATGGGATTAGCCGCTTCAATGGGATCTTTTATCCTGGTTGGAGGAGAGATTACCAAACGTCTAGCATTCCCTCACGCTTGGCGCCAATGAGTTTTTTTAAGAAAAAAAAGACTATGCCTTCGCATATAAAATATGAATATTAAGTAATAATAGCATGGCACTTCGAATTCGATATGCATTTTTTTAATATAGCTTAGATATCGAAAGAGGAGTATGAAATTAGTATAAAAAAAAGGTATTCCGGATTTTATCCGGGGCCTTTTCACAGCGTCACAAACTTTTTTGTTTTCACCCTGAAGACTTTTAACAATATTTAATGTATTGTTATGAAAGAGTACGAAAAAAAAACTTTGGGATTGCTGAATCACAAACGAGATAAATATATAAAAAGCAACGGAGCCATCATAGTATTTTAAAATTGTCCCGAAAGGAAGGATGGTAATTGGATCACTTGGCGATCCGGATCTGAGAAAATAAACCCTATATCTAGATATTTTTTTCTCTTTCTTTAATGGAAGGTCAAAGTCAAAGCGAATTCCATTGTGGAGCCGTATGCAATGTGCAAAAGATGCCTATGCCTGTACGGTTGCTCAATTCTATCTTTTTTTATTATTCTTTTTTTCTTCGCCTCGCTGATCATCCGAGATAGAAGAATCTTTTGTTTGTTATATCATCAGGGTAATGATACATCAACCTGCAAGTTCTTTTTATGAGGCACAAACGGGAGAATTTATCCTGGAAGCAGAAGAACTATTGAAACTGCGCGAAAGCATCACAAGGGTTTATGTACAAAGAACGGGCAAACCATTATGGGTTGTATCCGAAGATATGGAAAGGGATGTTTTTATGTCAGCAACAGAAGCCCAAGCTTATGGAATTGTTGATCTTGTAGCGGTTGACTAAAAATCGCAGTAATCCTGCGCAAATCCGCAACTTGATATTTTTTACTTAACTTATTACTGGGTTTAATAATATTCTATTCATCTATTAAATAGAGAAGTAATTCATAAGCAACCGGTTAGGATCGATCTAAACCAGCCCATTCATTATGTATATGATTCAACATGCCAACTATTAAACAACTTATTAGAAACACAAGACAGCCAATCAGAAATGTCACAAAATCCCCTGCTCTTCGGGGATGTCCTCAGCGCCGAGGAACGTGTACTAGGGTGTATGTGCGACTCGTTCAGATCCTCGATGGGGCAAACTAAAGGAAACCCATTTTCCAGTATCAATGCTCAGTACCAGTGAAGAGGAAAAAATGGAAGGAAAAAGGCCATTCACTATCTAAAAAAAAGATCTATTATATCCTTCTATTGTGTTGAAATTTATGGTTTCCATTGGTGCAAAGCCAATCATTTCCATTTTGAATTGAAGATGAAAAAAATTCCTCATTGGTAACAAATGATTATCCATTAAGCGAGGGAAATCCTATTTTCAAAGCCGAAATCTTATGTCTCTACTCTTGCAAAAACGGACTAAGAGGGTCAGCTACCCAGCTAATCTTCATAATTAAATATCGTTACTGTATAGGTAGATCTCGTTGTGAAAGACCTATGACTAGATAATTCATGGGTAGAGCCAAAGAACGTGAACTGTACAAGTTACCAATAGCATTGATTAAATGAAGTAAGGGGCTCCGGTGTATAGAAAGGACCTGACCGTTTAAGAGGTAACCATAGAAACGATGGAACCCACTATTTCTTTATTTATTTCTATTTATTACTTTTTTATGTTTTTTGATACCTCGGATCAATACAATTTTTTAGTTCGAGGTGAAATGTCTATAAAAAAAAGACAAATTGTGGCCGGGAAGGTTATAGTAGCAAAAGCCATTGGAATTATTATTTTATACATTGGAAGAATCCGTTTTGTTATTAATAAACTCGGAAAGAGGAAAAGAATAACTGAAAGAAAAGAAACCCATTAGTTATTCATTAAAATTCATTTATTCAATGACCAGAATTAGACGAGGATATATAGCTCGGAGACGTAGAGCAAAAATTCGTTTATTTGCATCAAGCTTTCGGGGGGCTCATTCAAGACTTACTCGAACAATTATTCAACAGAAAATAAGAGCTTTGGTTTCGTCTCATCGAGATAGAGATAGGCAAAAGAGAGATTTTCGTCGTTTGTGGATCACTCGAATAAATGCAGTCATTCGCGAGAAGAGGGTATCCTATAGTTATAGTAGATTTATACATAATCTGTACAAGAGACAGTTGCTTCTGAATCGTAAAATACTTGCACAAATAGCTATATTAAATAGGAACTGTCTTTATATGATTTCCAATGAAATCATAAAATAAGTAAATTGTAAGGAATCCAACACACCAAATTAAATAAATGGAATTTCGATGGAGAATGAACTCCGGGAAGGTAGAGTAGAAATTAATATGAAAAAAAGAATATGATAAAGTCGCTCAAAATAAAATGAGTGAACACACCGAATAGTCAATAAAAAAAAGATTTCTTCTTCCCCGTTCTTGTTTTTTTCTTACAATACAACAAATCCAACCGGATCCTCGAATTTTTCGAACAAAACATCAATCTGTGTTTGAATTCAAATTCCAATTTGAATTCAATTGAAGAGTAAGCTTATTTTTTATTTATTTCTAGTTCTAAGACCAATCGTTCGGGCGGTAGACTCTCCTCTTTCAAATTGTTTATCATTATTAAGAAAAGGTAACAAAGATAAAATACGAGCTTGTTTTATAGCAATAGTAATTAATCTTTGTTGTTTTAAGGTCAATCTATTTACTCGTCTGGATAATATTTTTCCTTGTTCACTAATAAATCGACTAATTAAACTCATGTTTCTATAATCAATTCGATCCCCCGATTGGATCGGGGGCAAACGCCTACGAAAAGATCGCTTGGATTTAAGAAAGAATCGCTTGGATTTATCCATGGTTTGTTTATTCCTTATCCCAAAATCCTATTTCAATCTCATCAAAAATGATTTAGGATTAAAAAAGAGGATTTGATTTGGTTTTTTTTATATTAATTTAATATTTTATTTAAAAATTAAAATTTGAATTGAAGTTCGATTTTTATATTATAGATTTAATCTATATTATAGACATCTTATTCTATTATCTATAGAATATGTCCCTTTACAGGTTCCTTGTAAAAGTAACACACAGACACCGTGATTCGATCTATTTTTTTATCTCCCCGTGAATCGTATGTTTGTAACAATAGGGACAGAATTTTCTCAATTCTAATCGACTAGGAGTATTATGTCGATTCTTTTGAGTAATATATCTGGAAATACCCCTTGATTCTTTATTAACACCCTTTCGAACACAATTAGTACATTCTAAAATAACCGTTACGCGGACTTCTTTACCCTTGGCCATGAACCCCCTTTCTTTGAGTTTTTGATGAGTTTTTGATTCAACCAACTCTTTGATTTTCCGATTTAAAGAGAAAAAGGAAGGAAAAAAAACAAAAAAGAAATAGAAGTTCCTAACTCGAAATTTTGAAAGATTAGTTCGTTGCAATTACAACCAATAAGTAATTTAAAATAAATATCAACTAAAATAATGATTTCGAACTCTATTCAGTTCTATTTAGAATAGAATTCTAGTCTAAGTCGAAGTATAGTATTTCATTTTCCTATCTTGTATGCTATTCTTGTCTTAGACACATTTTGATTTCTGTTTTCACTAGATTATTTATCTATTGAATTGGAGAATCCGAATTTCGACGAGGTTGAATCTACTTTTTTATTTCTCTTCTCTTTTCTTTAGTCTACCTTTATTTTACTAAATTGTATCTAATTTTCTTTTTTTCTAAAATAAAGAGGGGGAGGGATTAGTCACAGATCTTTTGATTCTCTCTCTAATCTTCTTCACCCCTTTCCATGTCAACAACTAGAATCAAAAAAAAGGGAATGTCAACGCATCCGGGAATAATCGATTGATCTCTATCAATAGACCTGCTAAAGCCCCGAACCATAGAGTACTTAGTACCGGTGCCACGGAAAGATATGTTTTTAGATCTCGCATTGAAAATCCTCCTTCTTTATTCTTTTTTGTAATGTATAATGTTAATACATATAGGATCAGCTGTATATGTAAGTAGTTAAGGACCACTTATATTTGTACACGGAATTCCTAATTCCAATTCAAATGGACGCCGATTCAGTAGATAAGATTTTACCTTTCTGAAAATCGAAAAAGACATACCCTTGTGTCTGAGCATTCCAAAAAAAGATTCATTTTTTAGTTCATTTTACGATGGGTTTCATAGATTTCATAATCTATATTATTATGATATTATTAGATAATATCTATCTAATAATATAGATTATATAATAGCTATTAGAATATAGATATTAGATATATAAACCTTCTACTATTATTATATCTTATCTGAGACAAAAAAAAAGAAAAAATGGCACGATAATTTGTATGTATATCAATGGATAAACAAAAAATAAGAATTTGGAAAACAAGATAAGGATTCTCTACAATGACACTGTAGACCAATTTAAAGGGATGTAGCGCAGCTTGGTAGCGCGTTTGTTTTGGGTACAAAATGTCACGGGTTCAAATCCTGTCATCCCTAC